GAGGCGCCTAATTGTTCGAATCTTTGTTGCTTGAATCTTTGTTGCGAAGTCTATAAATTATACGTCCCTTGGTTGAATCATAACGACTTACTTCGATTTTGACTCTATCTCCGGGTAATATCCGTATAAAACTACGTCGGATTCTCCCCGAAACATAACCTAGAATCAGATCTTCATTATCTAAACGAACCCGGAACATGCCATTGGGAAGTGATTCAGTAATTAAACCTTCATGAATAAATTTTTGTTCTTTCATTCCGGGTAACCCCCTTGAAGTATCAACTAATGGAGGAGAAGTGATATTAAACAACCTGCCCTTCCTTTCTTTTTCACAAATGAGAAGTTACGGGATATAAGTGGGATTACCATATATAACACAAAATTTCTCCTCCAATCCTTTTTAGTCGAGCCTCTCGATCCGTCATTATCCCCCGCGAAGTCGAAAGAATGACAATCCCCATTCCACCCAAAACCCTAGGAATTTGTTGATAGTTGGAATATATTCGTAAACCAGGTCGGCTGATCCGCTTTAAAATATTTCTATATGTTCCTTTCCTATTCCTTCTATGTCGCAGGGTTGAAACCAAGAAATGTTTATTGTTTTCTCGATGTTTCCTAACGTTTTCAATAAAACCTTCTCGTAGAAGTATTCTAACAATGTTTTCGGTGATATTAGTAGATGCTATTCGAACCGTTCCCTTTTTATTCATATCAGCATTCCTTATAGAAGTTATTATATCGGCAATAGTGTCCCTACCCATGATGAACTATAATTATTGGTGCCTCTTTGTTTTGATATAATCAACATGTTCCACTTTTTTTATGAAATATTAAAGGTATATGCATGAGACATAATCTATATTAATTAATCCACCCTATAATATGGATATGCCGATCCTGATCTCATCTACTGGTATTTATTTATAATACCTCAGGAGCTAATGATACTATTTTAGTGAAATTCAACTGTCTCAGTTCCCGAGCGATCGCTCCAAAAACTCGAGTTCCTTTTGGATTTCCTTCCTGATCAATGACAACTGCTGCATTGTCATCATATCGTATTATCATGCCGTTGTCGCGTTTGAGTTCTTTACATGTACGTACAATTACAGCTCTAATTACTTCAGATCTTTGGAGAGGCATATTTGGCACTGCTTCTTTGATTACAGCAACAATAACGTCACCAATATGAGCATATCGGCGATTACTAGCTCCTAAGATTCGAATACACATCAATTCCCGAGCTCCGCTGTTGTCTGCTACATTTAAATGGGTCTGAGTTTGAATCATATCATTATCGTTTTTTTTATCAGCTCTTTCAATGCAAAGGGCGAAGGAAAAAAGAAAGAAATATTGTTTGTCCAGAAATAAAAAAATCTGCGATTGTATTTCTCCTCACAAATAGCCCTTTGTTTCCACACCCCTATCCCGCAATAATGAATTGAGTTCGTATAGGCATTTTGGATGCAGCTATTGACATAGCCGCTCTAGCTACAGTTTCCGATACTCCGCCCATTTCATAAAGTATTCTACCCGGTTTAACGACGGATACCCAATATTCGGGAGATCCCTTTCCGGAACCCATACGTGTTTCTGTGGGTCTTAGGGTAACGGGCTTGTCGGGAAATATACGTACCCATATTTTTCCGCCGCGGCGCGCATATCGTGTCATTGCTCGCCGCCCTGCTTCTATTTGTCTAGATGTAATCCAAGAGGGTTCAAGTGCCTGAAGAGCATATCTACCGAAACAAATATGATTGCCGCGATAAGAAATTCCCTTCATTCTTCCTCTATGTTGTTTACGGAATCTGGTTCTTTTGGGGTTATAGTTGATGGTTGTTTCTCAGTTCCATCTCTACTACAGAACCGGACATGAGAGTTTCTTCTCATCCAGCTCCTCACGAATGAAACGATTCTATACTATTTGATGCACATGTATTTAACGAATAATGAATATTACACAAAATCGTGGGATTTATTGATACTTAATTAAATCTGTTTGTTACGTGGGAATCCATATATCTTGTATTGTATATATAGCTAGATATACTAGATAGATATATATCTATATTTTTCTATTTTTTTTTTTATTTTTATAGGATATAGGACGTCCATTTGGTAGAAAATACCTTTCATTTTTATACCGAATTTCTGTCTTTACTGAATAGCCAAAAATATTGCAATCCAATAAGTGTTGTGTTTCTTTCGCGGGCGAATATTTACTCTGTCATCCGACCCATTCCTAGAGCAGGGTTAACCCACGATTTCTCGGAATAAATCAATTGGTTACTGGTCCATTTCGCCATCCCACTCAATGAATAATTAAGATTCGTTTGCAATAGAATCTTTTGCAGTCACAGGTTCCGTCGTTCCCATAGCTTCTTCGTTAATGGCTAGGTCTGAACTATATGCAATGGAGCTTCCAATTAAATCCGTTCCAGAGTCAATCTTCTCAGTCTCTATTGACTCAAGGCTCCTTATTATTATCATTTTAAATATGAACCGAATCAGATTCATCGAATTATAGGCGAATCCACATTAATGCCTTATTACACTGCTTTTTATGAGATGATTCATAGGCCATACATATTGGAATTTTATATCATCGAGATTTTCCTGCTCTCTTTCTCTCATCCTTCCATTTATCCCCGTCTCTCCATTTTTATTTGCAACCCGTAATCAGCTTGATTTTTCCATTATGTGGAAAAGAAAAAGATTTCAGTTGCTACAACTATATGATCGTCACATCATATAGTGACTGATTTCTTGGATCCCGATAATACGAAGCAATGAGTAGGTTATTAGTTCTATAGTTATTAGTTGGGGATCGGTCTGTGTATTATTGTTTTTTTTTAATCCCAACTCTAAAGAAAAAACCAACGAGTCACACACTAAGCATAGCAATTTTACCAAATGGTCAATTGAATTTTTATTTAACCCTATAGAATTCTAAAGAATCAGAATTGCTCATTTTGATTCAAGGTAAAAAGACTGAAACTCTTTTTTCATTTATTCTCCTATTGTATATTGTATTGCCGGATAGAATGGCAAAGAAATGAAAGGTCCATTATTGCTCATCTACAAATATCCAAATTTTAATGCCTAATACCCCATAGATAGTTCGAACTGGGTAGGAACAATGATCAATTTTAGCCCGAATGGTTTGTAGGGGAACCCTACCCTCTCTGACCCATTCGACACGCGCAATTTCTTTTCCATCAATACGCCCTCCAATTTGGACTTGAATTCCTTTTGTATCCGCTTGCTCAGTTAATTCAATAGCCCTTTTCATTGCCTTTCGAAATGAAACTCTATTCTTTAATTGGAGAGCTATGTATTCCGCAAGAATATTAGGCTGCCCATAAGGTTTTGTAACTCTTGTGATAGCAATGTTAAGTCTCCGGTTTACAGAATGAAATCCTTTTTTTACATCAGTCTGTAATTCATGGATTCCTCGTGTTCGACCTTCGATTAACAAATTTGGGAATCCAATATGGATTATGACCTGGATCAGATCTATTTTTTTTTGAATCTCTATGTGTGCAATTCCCTCGAAACCTGAGGATATTCTCCTATTTTTTTGTACATAATTTTTGATACAATCCCTTATTTTTTCATCTTCCTGGAGATCCCTCGAATAACTTTTTGGTTGTGCGAACCAAAGGGAACGATGATTCTGATTTGTACCAAGTCGGAAACCAAGTGGATTTATTTTTTTTCCCATCTCTCTCTTTCTCTCTCTTTCTCCTTTTAATATCTTTCTATTATACCACCCTAAAAGCCTTTGGCTTCATTAGCTTCATTAGCTTCATTAGGAAAGTTCTCAGTAGTCTTTTTCAATACAATTGTTATATGACAGGTGGGTTTTTTTATTGGATAACTACGTCCTCGCGCCCGGGGTTTTAACCTTTTCATGATAGCACCCTCATTGACTTCTGCTTTACTAATGTATAAATCAACTTCGTTGAAACCCCTATTATGACTAGCATTTGCTGCTGCAGAATAAAGCAATTTAAAAATAGGATAGGATGCTCGATAAGGCATGAGTTCCAGTAGCATAAGCGTTTCTTCATAAGAACGTCCGCGAATTTGATCAATGACTCTTCGTGCTTTGTGAGCTGACATACGTATATGTTGAGCTAAAGCTTGCACTTGTCTACTCTTAATCTTATTACTCCTTTTCTTATATGTTTGGTTGCTAGTCCCCCACTTATTTCCCATAAGGTTTACCTCCCAACACTGAATGATGAGCCCCGTTTTTACTTCATTAACGACGAGATCTATTATCGTTTCTCGCGTGTCCCCGGAAAGTAAGAGTAGGTGCGAATTCTCCCAATTTGTGACCCACCATACGATCTGTTATGTAAATAGGTAAATGTTCCTTTCCATTATGAATAGCGATTGTATGGCCGATCATTGTGGGTATAATGGTAGACGACCGGGACCAAGTTACAATTATTTCTTTTTTCTCCCTCATGTTCAACTTCTCAATTTTTTTTAATAAATGATTAGCTACAAAAGGGTTTTTTTTTAGTGAACGTGCCACTGCGGATTACTCCTTTTTTTTTTTTTTTGTTTTGTCTTATTTTTGTAAAGGTAAAGACGACTAGTCGTTCGCCCTCCTATTTTCTTCTTCCTATTTACGGCGGCGAAGAATAAAAATATCACTATATTTTTTCTTTTTCCTAGTTCTTCTTCCAAGCGCAGGATAACCCCAAGGGGTTGTGGGTTTTTTTCTACCAATTGGAGCCCTCCCTTCCCCGCCCCCGTGGGGATGGTCTACAGGGTTCATAACTACTCCTCTTACTACAGGACGCTTACCTAGCCAACACTTAGATCCGGCTTTACCCAAACTTTTCTGGTTCACACCAACATTACCCACTTGTCCGACTGTTGCTGAGCAGTTTTTGGATATCAAACGGACCTCCCCAGATGGTAATCTTAATGTGGCCGATTTACCCTCTTTTGCAATCAGTTTCGCTACAGCACCTGCTGCTCTAGCTAATTTTCCACCCTTTCCAAGTGTTATTTCTATGTTATGTATGGCCGTGCCTAAGGGCATATCGGTTGAAGTAGATTCTTCTTTTTGATCAAAAAAACCCCTTCCCAAACCGTACAAGCTTCTTCCAAAGCATACGGCTTTCTGGATGTATATGATGATATCTAGACAGATGGATCTTATATGAATCGTATGATGAAGTACGACATGAGTGGATATATAGGAATTCAAATCTGCCGAATCGCTCATGTTAGGATCTTATACATCCTAGGTCTTCCCGTTCCGTCATCTGGCTTATGTTCTTCATGTAGCATTCAGACCGAATGACTCTATGAAATTACGTCGATACTTCCACATATTACGGGTAACGTAGGAGACATCTCTATTTTTCCCCCGGGAGATCCTTAGAATTACCACTGCTTAGCTTTCAATTCGCCTCTGACCATCAAATGAAATGTGAATAAACCGTCTCCCTCTCTTTGAAACAAGGGGCGCTTTCGGTTCTGTCCGTGCTTCAAACAATTTTGTCTTCTCCATATTACCATATCTCGAGAGTCAATAATTTTATATGAGGAACTACTGAACTCAATCACTTGCTGCCGTTACTCTTCAGTTTTCTGTTGAGGTCTATCCCATAGAGGTACTCAAAAGTGATCGATTTCTAGGTTTCGTCGTAAACCTAATTGGTTACTTCCAATTACGTAAATCAATAGTTCAAACCGCACTCAAAGGTAGGGCATTTCCCATCGATATAGGAACTTCTGTACCAGAAACAATGGTATCTCCAATTATAGCCCCTCTGGGATGTAAAATATATCTCTTCTCACCATCCCCATAGTGTATGAGACAAATGCATGCATTTCGATTAGGGTCGTATTCTATGGTTACGATTCTACCAGATATGTCTTTTTCATTCCGTCGAAAATCAATTTTACGGTATAGACGCTTATGACCCCCCCCTCTATGCCCTGTGGTAATGATGCCTCCGGCATTACGACCTTTACCACAACGATGCTGTCCATAGATCAAATTATTTCGTGGATTGGATTTCACTTGACTGTCTACGGCTCCATTGCGTGTGCTCGGGGTAGAAGTTTTGTATAAATGTATCGCCGTGTTATTAAGTATTTTGATTTAAGTTCTTTTCGCTATAAGAGGTGGAATAGAATAACCCGGTTGAAGCGTAATGATCATACGTCTGTAATGCATTGTATGTCCCATAATAGGTCCCATTCTTCTACCCTTTCCCGGGAGTCGATGACTATTCATAGCTATTACCTTGACACCAAAGAAGAGTTCGACCCAATGCTTTATTTCGGTCCTAGTTGATCCTGATTCGACATTAGAAGTATATTGATTGTTCCCCAATAACCGAATACTTTTTTCTGTAAAGACTGCATATTTTATTCCATCCATAAATCCATTTTCTTCCCTATGAGTTCCAGTATCGATAAGAATTCGAGTTTTTACTCTTCATATGTTATGGTATGAATATACCATACCAATTCGTTATGTATGGATGATGAAATTCCATTGATACAGAGCCAATTCCAATAGACTTATTAGACTTATTGGACGTTCCCATTGGCGTGCATCCAGCAGGAATTGAACCTACGAATTTGCCAATTATGAGTTGGGCGCTTTAACCATTCAGCCATGGATGCTTAACAGAGATCATCGTACATCGTGAATAACCAAATTCCAATTGAAATGAAATCTTTAGGAGGAATCAATGAAAGGACATCAATTCAAATTCTGGATCTTCGAATTGAGAGAGATATTGAGAGAGATCAAGAATTCCCACTATTTCTTAGATTCATGGACCCAATTCGATTCAGCGGGATCTTTCACTAACATTTTTTTCCACCAAGAACGTTTTATGAAACTCTTTGACCCCCGAATTTGGAGTATCCTACTTTCACTTTCGCGTGATTCACAGGGTTCAACAAGCAATCGATATTTCACGATCAAAGGTGTAGTACTGCTTGTAGTAGCGGTCCTTATATATTGTATTAACAATCTAAATATGGTCGAAAGAAAAAATCTCTATTTGATGGGGCTTCTTCCTATACCTATGAATTCCATTGGACCCAGAAATGATACGTTGGAAGAATCTTTTTTGTCTTCCAATATCAATAGGTTGATTGTTTCGCTCCTGTATCTTCCAAAAGGGAAAAAGATCCCTGAGAGTTGTTTCATGGATTCGAAAGAGAGTACTTGGGTTCTCCCAATAACTAAAAAGTGTATCATGCCTGAATCTAACTGGGGTTCGCGGTGGTGGAGGAACCGGATCGGAAAAAAGAGGGATTCTAGTTGTAAGATAGCTAATGAAACCATAGCTGGAATTGAGATCTCATTCAAAGAGAAAGATATCAAATATCTGGAGTTTCTTTTTGTATCCTATACGGATGATCCGATCCGCAAGGACCCTGATTGGGAATTCTTTGATCGTCTTTCTCCGAGGAAGAAGCGAAACATAATCAACTTGAATTCGGGACAGC